GTATAGTTAGATAAGATTTGAATTACGCTGTTGGGGTAATGTTAATAGATATTTTTTCATCTTTAGATGCTGGGTTAAGCTATGGTTTTAGGGTTTGGGGTCTTGTTTGGTTAAGGGGTTTTATTAGACTACTAGTTTGTTTGGTTCAGTTTTGGGTGGGGGTTTCTAGGTTAAGGGTGAATTTTTCTTTGTTGGGTGAATTAGTTTTTGGGTTGGTAAAAACTTGTTCGGGGAAGTTTTTTGGGGGATTTGCTTTAGGGCAGGTTTCATTATTTATAGTTATTTTTTTTGTAAATATTTCTGGGATGGTGCCTGATGTGTTTAGACCAACTAGGCACTTGTCTTTAACGTTTGTGTTAGCTATGGTGGTTTGGTTTTGTTTGATTTTTAGGGGTTGGTGTTTTTCTTGGGGACATAGTGCTGGTCAGCTGGTTCCTACAGGAAGGCCAATGGGGTTGGTTCCGTTGCTTGTATTAATTGAGAGTATTAGGATTTTAATTCGTCCGATTACTTTGGGGGTTCGATTGGCTGCAAATATTACTATAGGGCATCTTATGTTACATGTTATTGGTGGGTATGTAGCGGAATTTTTTTATAGAGCAAGGTTAGTTGGGGTTTTGTTTGGGGGTTTAGTAATGTGGGGGTATGTAATTTTTGAGTTTGCTGTAAGGTTTTTGCAGGCTTATGTGTTTGTTTTGTTAGTTGGATTATACTCTTCTGATCATCCCTTATTACAAGCACATTAGATTTATGATAAAAGAATTAGTTAAAATATAACCTGAATTTGTCAAGTTCATGTTGCCTAAATACGGTATTCTTTTATGCCTCAGTTAAGTCCTATATCTTGAGTTTTGGTTTTTGGGGTTTTATTGGCTTGTGTAATTTTGTTTATAGTTATTGTTTGGTGGGGGGTTGTGGCTGAATATAAGATTGTACATAAAAGTAAGATTGGTAGGACTGTTGTGGGTGTTAGAGGATTTGTATTAAGGTGGGGATTTAATAAGAAGTTTGGTTCAAGTAAACAAGACAAGTTAAGTTAATAGGTGTGGGTTTTTCCTGTTGTGGGTGTTGGGGTTATTGGGGTCTTGGTTGGGGGTGTTTGCTTGATTGGTCAACGAAAAAGGTTTTTTGGGGTTTTGTTGAGTATAGAGGTTTTTACTTTAAGGGTTTATGTTATAATATTCGGTGTGGTTTATTTGTTAAGAAGGTTAAATAGAATTTGTTTAGTGTTTTTGGCTTTTGGGGTGTGTGAGGCGGCGTTGGGATTAAGAGTATTAGTTTCGTTAATTCGTAGTACTGGTAGTGATTACGTTAGAGGGTTAATTTTAGGTCATTTTTAGTTTATTGACGGTTGGGGTTTTTGTTGTGGGTGTTGGGGTAATTAGGTTGGAAGTGTTTTGGTGGAGGTTTGTTTGAGGGTGTGCTGTTATATTTGTTTTGAGTTTTGAGATGTGATTTAGTGCACTTAGGTTAGTAAGTTGTTGAGGGGATTTATTGGTGATAGACAATTTTTCTTTTAGGCTTGTATCTTTGACTATTTTAGTTTCGGGGTTGAGTATGTTGGCTAGTGTGCGGGATATTAAGAAGGGGGGTAATAAGTCTGTTAGGTTTGTTTTTATAGTTTTGATTTTAACTATAGTACTTATCTTTTCCTTTAGAGTTGGATCTTTATTGATTTTTTATGTTTTGTTTGAGTTTAGACTTATTCCTATTTTATTAATTATTTTAGGGTGGGGATATCAACCTGAACGGTTGCAAGCCGGTAAGTATATAATACTTTATACTGTTAGTGCTTCCTTACCCTTGTTAATTTTGATTATTTTAGTCTTTAGGAAGGGGGGATCTGTTTTTTGGGGGCTAGACTGTAGAGATTTTGGTCATAGGTGGTTGGTGGGTATTTGTGCTTCTTTGGCTTTTTTGGTAAAATTACCCATTTATGGGTTTCATTTATGGTTGCCAAAGGCTCATGTTGAGGCGCCTGTGGCTGGGTCTATAATTTTGGCTGGCATTTTATTGAAGTTGGGGGGTTATGGGTTAGTTCGGTTTTTTTATACGTTGGGCTTATTTAGTTCTTTATCAATTAGGGTAGTGTTTTGTGTTGGGCTTAGGGGTGGTATAATTGCTAGAATGGTTTGTTTTACTCAAAGTGATGTGAAGGCATTGGTGGCTTACTCTTCTGTTGGGCATATAAGTTTGGTTTTGGGGGGTGTATATTCAAACACAGATTGAGGGTGGTTAGGTTGTTTAATTATAATAGTTGCTCATGGGTTGTGCTCTTCTGGAATGTTTTTTTGGTCCAGTGAGACTTATAAGTGTTACCATACTCGAAGATTGTATTTAGTAAAGGGTGGGTTGGTTATAATTCCTGGGGTTGCTTTGTGTTGGTTTTTAATGTGTGCTATCAATATAGCTGCTCCACCGTCTTTAAATTTGTGGGGAGAGTTGATGCTTGGGATTTCTGTTTTGAGGTATTCTATTATTTTTGCTTTTTTCACTGGGGTTATGACTTTTTTGAGGGGTTTATATTCTTGGTATGTGTACTCTTCTACACAACACGGTCAATGTTCTCTGTGGGTGCGGAGTGGAATTATGTTGGAAGAGTTTATTTGTTATTTAGTGTGTTTTATGCTAGTAGTACCTCTTTGGGGGGTTAGGGTGTCTTTGATGAGATTTTGTTAATGGTGTTTTAGGTTTTATGATTTATTTATTTATTTTGTGCTTGAGTAGAAATAAGTTAATTGTATGGGCGTAAGGCTCCACTTTTTGGTTTACATAATTTTACTCTTACTACTATAGTAAATAGTAAGATACAGGCTAAAAGAATAATACACCCTTCACCGCTAGTTGAGTATAAGAACCTTAAAGCTTGAGTGCTGTCATTAATTCTTAGCCTGAGGTCTGGGTTTGTTTGGTGGTTTGAGGTAGAATTAAGATTCTTGAAAATAAAAATGGTAATTAAGGTGAGAAATACAGGTATTAATTGGTTATTAATGGCAAAAGTTATGTTGGGGGTTAGTGATGCAATATATGCAAACATGACAAGTATTCCGCCAATGAAAATAAAAAATAATATATAGGCATATCAGGGGCTTATTGTGGCTATAGTGGTGCAGGTAATAAAAGCCAAGAGGAGAATTATTATTCCTAATGATAGTGGGTATATTGGGAGAGTTATTCTTAATACTGAGTAGACCCAGACAGTTAATAGTAATAGAAGTGTAATTACAACAAGCTTAGATGCTGAAGTTATGTTGACCTGAATTTGGATCTTCCTGCTTGGAAGGCAGTTGTACTAGTCATACTCTCAACATTTAGGTTTAAATTGGGGCTATATTATGATAAATAATAGTGGAGTAGATATTAGAAGAATTATTAAGCTAACTGGAAGGAAGGATTTTCAAGCTATTGCTATTAGTAGGTCATATCGATATCGGGGAAAAGTGGCTCGGGCCCATAAGAATATAATGGCCATTGGGGTTGATATTAGGAGAGTGCCAGTTAGTATACAAGCAGTGAGAAGTCTTATTATTAAAATATTTCTATATTCAGCTATAAAAAGAAAGGCGAAGCCGGCTCCACCATATTCAACATTAAACCCGGAAACTAGTTCTGATTCTCCTTCGGCAAAGTCAAATGGGGCTCGGTTTGTTTCTGCTAAAATGACAGCAATTCATATAATAGCTAGTGGTAGTGAGAGAATAATGGTGGGTATAGAAAAATTAGTTAAGCGAATTGTTACCATATCTATTTGTATCATTAAAAATAAATAAAATATAATAATTAATGTTATTGTAACTTCGTAAGAAATAGTTTGAGCTATGGCTCGAATGGCCCCTAAAAGGGCATACTTAGAGTTTGAGGCTCAGCCTGTTATAAGTGTTGTATAGACAGCTAGGGAGGAAATACACAGGAATAGAAGCATACCAAAAATTATTTGGGATGATAATATAAAGGATGGGAATAACTGTCAGAGTCTAAGTGCTAAAATTAACATGATAGTTGGGGTTAAGATGAAAGGTAAGTAGTTTGAGGAGGTTGGTGTTACTCATTCTTTTACGAAGAGCTTTAGAGCATCTGCTAATGGCTGAGGGATTCCCATAATTCCAACTTTGTTTGGGCCTTTTCGGATTTGAAAGTACCCAAGGGCTTTGCGTTCAAGGAGAGTAAAAAATGCAACTCCTAATAAAATTAAAAGGTATGTGATGAAGGTTGAGATTATGTGCGGAATGATTAGTAAAGGGAGGTGTCTCCCTGGTCAGAGCTTAAATCTGAAGCACTTTTCTGCCACTTTACTCAAAAAGGGTGTAGATGCCTTTTATTCGGTGTAAGCGAATTGTAATTTATATACTACTTTTTGAGTTTATAAAGGTATCGGGGGTGTTTTGATCCATAATCTACCTCATCAGAGTAGTCCGTTCTTCCGGCGCGATACTTACAGGTTTTAACACCTTGGCATATGTGCTTTAGTAAAGTTGCAGTTTACGGTAATATTAGGTATATACTACAAGGTAAATGGTTGAAAGCGGAGTCTTTGGCTCCATTTAATGATTCAAATTCATTTGTGACAAATCACTACCTTTCAGGTTATTATAAAAAATTTATTTATAAGAAGTTTTATAAATATTTGCAAACAATTTTGTTACAATGGGCTAGAAACCGCGGGGGTGATAGTCTAAACAGTGATGTTATAAATAATTATTAGGGTGAGTTTTAGGTTTAGATGAAAGAAAGCGAAGGAGGTTTAGAAATCATTGAGAGTTGGGGAAGAGTAAGGGATATGTGTGTAAGTCTTGGCTGATTGAAAATAAAAAAAAGTGGTATGGGAGTTGTACTACCCTTGTTGAGTGTAGTCTAACTGCAGGAATCGCAGGATACTATAATGAAATTTGTTGAGGTTTTTGGGGCCCCTTTGTTGTGTTCTGTTTTTCTATTCTTTGTTAGATTAATGTTATGGGTGTTTGGGTTTTATGGGGTTGTTGGCAATGGGGGGGGGTATATAATTGAGTGGCAGTTTTTTTATCTTTGTGGGGTTGATTGGACTTTACCTATTGTGGTTGATCATATTAGTGTTGTATTTTCTTGTTTTGTTTGTTTAATTTCTGGTTCTGTTTCTCTGTTTAGTATGTCTTATATGGAGGGGGAGATGTTTTTACGACGGTTTATACTATTAGTTATGGCTTTTGTTGGATCGATGAATTTGCTTATTTTTGTTCCTAGGTTAGTTACAGTTCTTTTGGGGTGGGATGGTTTAGGGATTGTGTCTTTCGCTTTAGTAATTTTCTATCAAAATAAGAAGTCTTTGGCAGCTGGGATACTAACTGTTTTGGTTAATCGAATTGGGGATGCTTTGTTAATTTTATCAATTTGTTTTTTGGTTAATTGGGGGGAGTGATCCTTTGGGTATGGATTATTTGGTAGTTTTGGTTTAATTATTTGTTGGTTGGTGGTTTTGGGGGCTATAACAAAAAGAGCTCAGATCCCATTTTCTGCTTGGTTACCGGCAGCAATAGCTGCTCCTACTCCGGTATCGGCGTTAGTTCATTCTTCTACTTTGGTTACAGCAGGGGTCTATTTAGTTATTCGATTTTACAGATCTTTAGTTGAGAGTCCAGAGGTTTTGTGATTTTTAAGAAAAGTGGGAGGTTTAACTTTGTTAATGGCTGGGTTAAGAGCCTGTTTTGAGGTTGATCTAAAAAAGATTATTGCTTTATCAACCCTTAGACAGCTTGGTCTCATGATGTTTACTGTGGGTATTGGTTATCCTGTAATTGCTGTGTTTCATCTTTTTACTCATGCATTATTTAAAGCTTTGCTGTTTTTGTGTGCTGGGTCAATTATTCATTCTACTGGAGATAATCAGGATGGTCGTATTTTGGGTAGGCTTGATCGATTGTTGCCATTTAGAAGTGGGTGTTTAGTGTTGAGAAGTGTCGTGTTATGTGGAATGCCGTTTCTTAGTGGATTTTATTCTAAGGACTTAATTCTGGAGGGAGCTTTTAGGGGTTTTAGTGGTAGTTTTGAGGTTTTTGTTTTACTAATAGGGGCTGGTCTTAGGTTGGTTTATAGGTTACGGATTTCTCTTTTAGGGGTGTTTGGGCAAAGTTTTGGGAGTTCTTTGTGTTTTTTTGTGGTTGAGAGTGGGTATATTGTTATTTCTATTTATATTTTGGTTATTGGGGCAATTGTTAGAGGGTGGTTTTTACAATTGGTTTGGGTGGCTGTGAATGGGTTTGATTTGGTAGGCTTCTTGGGGAAGATAGTTATCGGGTTTGTTACATTTTTGGGTTTGATTTACTTATTAATAAGGTTGTTAAAGGTGTGGAAAGTTGAAGAGAGTTTGTTAAGAGTATTTGATTGGTTTTTGTCTAGGATGTGATTTATGAATTTAGTGTCTGGGAGGTTAATGTCTGGTGTTGGGTTGAAGGGTGGTTTATCAATGCATTTATGTTTGGATTTAGGTTGGATGGAGGTTTTAGGTGGGCAGGGTGCTTTAAAGGTTCTTGGAAATGGGATTAGATTTATTTATACTATACAGAGTGGGAGTCTACTAACTTTTCTGCGAGTTTTTTTGATTTTTGCAGGTTTTATTTTGGTGGTTTTTCCACTTGAGTTTTAAGTTTTATATAAATATTGTTTAAAAGAGGTAATGAAGGAGGATACCTCAACACTGATGTTTATTAATGTATTTTTAATAAGAGTATAAAGGAAAGGTGGCTTATAATTTTGAAGATGGAAAAGGGCAGATGCCATTTTAACGTTTTCAGTGTTATGGTTTGGTGTTTAAACTACTTGTCCAGTTAACTTTTTTGGTGAGAATAGTATACTAAAAGGTCTCATATTTTACTTGTTGCTGGGGAAATTACAAAGAAGGTGAAATAGGCAGTAGAGAAGGTTTGGCCAATTCAAATGAATGGGTCTTCTACCGGTTGTTTACCGATTCAAGTAAGAATGAGAAAGATTCTTAAAAACACTCAAAAAAGGGTTTGGTTTAGTGGGTAAAAGGAAGTAGAGCGTATGTTGTTTAGGTGTGTTAGTGGTATAAGAATTAGAATAAGAATAGATATTACTAAGGCAATAACACCACCTAACTTATTGGGGATAGAGCGTAGGATTGCATAGGCAAATAAGAAGTATCATTCTGGTTGAATGTGTACTGGGGTTCTCAGGGGATTTGCTGGAATAAAATTTTCTGGGTCGGTCAGGAGGTTAGGAAAGAATAAACAGATGAAAGTTAGTATTCTTAAAAGAACAATAAACCCAGCAACGTCTTTTACTGTGTAGAAAATGTGAAATGGAATAAGGTTGGTGTTTGAGGAGATACCTAAAGGGTTGTTAGAACCCGTTTCATGGAGAAATAGGAGGTGTACTGCAGCAAAAGCTGCAATAGCAAAGGGAAGAACAAAGTGAAGAACAAAGAATCGGCTTAAGGTTGCGTTAGATACTGAGAACCCCCCTCACAACCAATATACTAAGGTTTTTCCAATATAGGGGATTGCCGATAAAAGATTGGTAATGACCGTAGCACCTCAAAAAGATATTTGTCCTCATGGAAGGACATAACCTAGGAAGGCTGTTGCTATTGTTAGGAATAGGAGAATAATACCAATGTTTCAAGTTTCTTTTGCCAAATAAGAGCCGTAATACATTCCTCGACCTGTGTGAAGGTATAAGCAAACAAAAAAGAATGATGCACCATTTGCGTGAATAGTTCGTATAAGTCAGCCATAGTTTACGTCTCGTGAAATGTGGGCGACTGAGTAAAAGGCGAGGTCTACATTAGAGGTGTAATGTATAGCAAGAAATAGTCCTGTAATAATTTGGGCAATTAGGCATAGGCCTAGCAAGGATCCAAAGTTTCACCACACAGATAGGTTTGTAGGGGCTGGAAGGTCATAAAGGGAGTTGTTTAGAATTTTGATAATTGGGTGTTGTTTTCGAATTGATATTTTAATGTCAGAAAATTAGTATGGCTAAATTTAAAACTCCCAAAGTTTTTGTTTTTATATTAAACTATTTTCTGAAATAGTGTGTAGGGTAGGTGAGATTTCATCACTATTTATTAGGTAACAGCTAATTGCTTTGTATAAGCTTCATCCCTTTGGTAGTGGATAATGGAAGGTTTATTGGCAAGTAAGCGGTTAGCCTTATTTATTGATTCTAAGTCAATGGTATTATTATACTAACTTGCTAAATTGTAAAGGAATTAGGTTTAAGCTCGTTTGGTTTAAGACTATGTGCTTATTGTTTGTTGCATTTCTTGGGGTCCTTTCGTACAATCAAGAAAATTATTAAGTTGAGGAGATAGAAACCAACCTAGCTTGCGCCGGTCTTAACTCAGCTCGTGTAAGGGTATAATAGTCGAACAGACTGTCCTGTCATAGCGGTTGCACTTATGTGGATATCCCTAAGCCAACAGTCTCAGTTTCCCTAAGCCAACATCGAGGTCGCAAACCCAGCTTTCGATGTGTACTCTCAAGTTGGATTACGCTGTTATCCCCGGGGTAACTTCTTTTTGGTCCTTATTGAGTTTTATATACTTTTTTTATAGATCGGAAGTTTGGTTGGTTCCGAGATTGCCCCAATCAAACCTTTTGTTCTTATGTTTCTGAGCATGTGGGGACTGGAAAAGGTAAAGTTCCGCGGGGTCTTTTCGTCTTCCTTTATTATTTGGGTCTTTTCACCCAAATGAAAAGTTGTTTTTATATACAGGGTACAGATGTCCCTAGTCTTGCCATTCACTGGCCTCCAATTAAAAGGCTATTTATTACGCTACCTTAGCACGCTCACGCTAACGCGGCCGTTTAAAATTTTCACTGGGCAGGCATTATCTTCTATATGAGTTAACAGAAGACGGTGTTTTTGGTAAACAGGCAGGGGAAAATTTTGTTGCCGAGTTCACTCTGTATGGTTGAGGTAAGGTAATGTTTGTTGGTATTAGTTTTGTTGATATTCTTAATGTGTTATTATTATAATACTAATAGGATGCCTGTTTGTTAGTAAGGGGTGTTTTATACTAGATTTCGCTTTAAATTAAAATTTTAGTTTAATATTGTATTATAAATATTTGTTAGCTAGAACGCTGTTTGGTGGCTGCTTTTAAGTCTACACTAAAGATGGGGTGTTTGTGATTATTGTAATTTCCCTCTTAGGCTAGTCCTTAAGAGGTTGACTCCTATAGTTTGGTTTGAGTATGACATTACTATGGGACAGTACTTTGATACTTTTTGCGGAAAACCAGCTATCTAATTATATGAAAGGCTTGTTACTCCTACTAAAAGCTAATTTTTTAATTGTGAAACATTAAGTTTTAGGGTTTAGTAGCTCATAATTATTCGGGAGTAGAAGAATTTTTACGGTTTTGTTGCTCCTCCATGATGCAAAAGGGAGAAGTTATTATCTTTTCTATGGTAAGCAGAGAAGGTTGGGCCCTTGCGGTTGTTTAGTTTGAATGAAGTTTTATTTAAATACTACTTAATAAAAAAATTTTTTAGGTATTTATAGAAAGTATCATTTATGAGGCATACAAAGGGGGGTTACCCGTATAAAGAGCTACAATCTTTTGCCTAGAGACTCGGCCACTTTGTTTAAATGGAGCTTTGGAGAAATTTATCTTATTTTCGGTTTACAAGACCGATGCTTGAAGTTTAGCTTCTCAAAGCTTATCCAGAAGTGGTGACTGTGGTCGAGTTAAAAGCTCGATGCCTATTCTCGGCCATCGTGGATTTGTTGATAGGGGCAATTTCCATTACTCCTACTATGTTACGACTTATCCGACTTTAATTATCGGAGTGACGGGCGATTTGTGCGCGCTTTAGTTCATGTTCAGATTTGCTTGGTGTGTTAAATCTTACTTTCAAGTCCTCTTTCATTTAACTTTTAAGGTTGAAATTTCAGTAGTTTTAGCTATTTGTATCCCATGAGCAGCCTTCCATTGGCTGTATGTCACCTGAATTATAAGGTTGTAAGCCTAATTGCCTCCTTCGTTTTCTTTTCTGAGCAAGCTTAAACGGCCATACACAAGCTGTATACGAGGAAAGCTTGGGGTTATCGTGGGTTATCGGTTTAAGCCACAGGATCCCCTGATGAGGAAAGTAAAGCACCGCCACACTGTTTGAGTTTTAAACTTTCGTTTGTAGTATTCTTTTATGTGTTAGGCCACACAGTAGTCGGGTATCTAATCCGAGTTCTGAGATTGTGGTTTGTATGGGTATAATAAATTAAGACTTAGTTGGGTGTGGTTATAATGTGTTTTTTACGTAGAAAGTTGATCTTGAAGTCTTTAAGTGAAAACTACCCTAGGTTTGTCAAAAATTAACTTGGGATAGAGGTATAACCGCGACTGCTGGCACCACTTTTGCCATCCCTTAGTATACTTATTTCTATGGCTTAGTTACCTAACTATTATAATATAAAACATTGGTGTTGTGGGAGACCTTAGACCTTAAATTTGAAGTCTATGCTGTTTACTCTATATGTGGATCTTTTTAAGATTAAATATAGGTGTTGGCTAATGCACAATGTGTGTGGGCTACCATATGTAGTTCAAGTAGTAAAGTTAATTGTGTACATCAATGAAATATTTAGTGCTGAAGCAAGGGTACGATGAAGTGTACCTATTTATGGGCCGAAACCATAGCACTATGGAGTTTCTTGCTTCGTAGAGATTGATTTTTAATATCAATTAAAGCTTTGAAGGCTATTAGTTTTATTAACTTAAATCTCTGGTAGGATTAAAGGGGTTAATAGGAAGAAGTAATCTATTTTTGGGTTATGAGCCCAACAGCTTAGTGTTAGCTTATCCTACTAAAGGTAGAATATAATAAATGATAGTGGTAAGGTTTGGGATAAAAGAAACATGGTTGATGATTTTGAGATTATTTTTGTTTTAATAAAGTGGGTTTTGTTTATGGATAGGAGAGGGGAGAGGGTAAGTGAGAGGTAGTAGAATAACCTTGTTATAGCACCCAGGATTAAACTAAAAGTAATAACTGTTGGGGCTTCTGTAAAATATAGGACTAATAATTTTATAAGGAAGCCTGTAAGAGGCGGTAAGCCTCTGAGTGAGAGGATTGTGATGGCTAGTAAAAAGGAGTCATAAGGTTCTTTAAAAGAAAAAAGTTGTTTATGAGATTTTGTGGATTGTTTAGTTAGACATGTATAAACAGAAATTGTAATTAAGATGTAGGTTGTAATATAAAATACTAAAGTTGGAGCGGGGCCACTGATACCGGCTAGTATTCATCCGGTGTGTGCAATCGAGGAATAAGTTAACAAAGATCGGATGTCTGTTTGGTTTATCCCCCCGATTCCCCCTCATAGTGCACTGATTGCTGCAATAGGTAGGATTTTAGTTATGAGTGTTGGGTGGAAAGAAGAGATGGCAAAGATGGGGGCGATTTTTTGTCAAGTTAGTAGAAGGAAGGCTGGAAGTAATGGAAGTCCTGCTATTACTGGGGGAAATCAAAAGTGAAAAGGTGCGGCTCCAAGTTTTAGACATATTGCAATTGGTATTAGGATTTGGAGGGTGTTTGAGTGAAGTGCAATTGTTGCTGAGGTAATAAAAACTGTTGAGCCTATTGCTTGTGGTACTAAGTATTTTGCTGCTGTTTCTGATTCACTTGTAGTTTCCTTAAGGTACATAAGCGGGATGAATCCTAGCATGTTGATTTCTAAACCTATTCAGGTTGTTAGTCAGTTTGAAGAAGATAGGACTATATATGTTCTTATTACTATTAAAAATAAAAATAGGAATTTGTAGGGGGATTTCATTTATGTTTTATTAGAAATGTTGGTAGAAGCAGGGCTGTTTTTGATGGGGTAAGAACCCGTGGAAGTTGTGGGCGTATTAATAGGTTGGTTTTTCTCTAGTGGGTTGTCAGTTAGTGATAGCTCGCTATAAGAAACTTTTGTTATTACTATAAGAAATGGGTTAGATAAGAAGGTTACTAAGAGGAGCCCAGTGGTAAAAACAATAGCTAGTTTTTGTACCATTTTGTGTTGAAATATATTTATAATTCGAGTTTTTATTTTAATAACCAAAGTTAGGTGGTTGGTAGCCAAATGCATTAGTGTGCTCTTTTGACGTGAAAAGTCAATGTGCCAATAAACACTTAATTGGCAAATAGGAAAGTAAAAGGAGTCAAACCTCTTTTTACGTGGTTAGAAGCCATGTATTAGCTCGGCTACTTTCCAATAAGAAAAGGATAAGTGAGTCGAACACTCTTTTTTTGATTTCAAGGCAAATATTCTCCGAGGATCCTTTGGTGAGATTAGTAAATGTTCTTAGGTGTGATGGTTTTATGGAAGTTCTAGAGTTTTAGGGCTCAATGGTTGATTGCAAATCAGGTCTTTTAATTTAAAGTATAGAACTTAAACTTAATGGTTGGAGTTATATTATAAATTGTATGGGTTGTCGGGCAGATTTTTAGCTCAACTAAAAATTAGTTGTTTATTTAAATTTTTGGTAAAAGTTGCGAACAAAATTGTTACAATGGGGTAAGGCGAAATAGTTTAATATAAAATAATAGATTGTGGTTCTGTAGATAGGGTTAGCTTTTCGTTAGAGGTTAAGATACTGTATAAGGAGCGGATGGGATAAATTTAGAATTCGTCTAAATCAGTTGACGAAGATGGAAAAAGTAGTAGTAAGGGTGTTGTTGTCTGTTCTATTGGGTTCTGTGTTGTTGTTGGTTGGTTTGTTTTTGGGGGTATCCGTTTTAAGTAATTGAGAAAAAATAAGTCCGTTTGAGTGTGGTTTTGATCCGATGGGGTCTTCTCGGGTACCTTTTTCTTTGCGATTTTTTTTGTTAGCTGTTATTTTTGTGGTTTTTGATGTGGAGATTGTTTTATTATTTCCGGTTGTGATGGTCATGGGGGGTTATTGAATGTGGGTTGGTGGTTATTTGGTTTTATCTTTTTTTTTGGTTTTATTGTTTGGTGGGGTTATTCATGAATGACGTGAGGGTTCTTTAGAGTGGGGGAGTTAATGTTAAAATAATTAAATAGAGGAAGAAATGAGCTTTTGGGGTCAATTTGGGTTTCAGGATAGGTTTGGTGATTTGGGGTTCGAGTTAGCATTTTTTCATGATCATGCTATATTTGTTCTTGTTCTGGTTTCGTCTTTTGTGGGTTATATAATGGTTTGTTTATTAAAAAGTAAGTTATCTTCTCGATTTGTTGTGGAGGCTCAGGGATTGGAGGCTGCTTGGACTATAGTTCCTGGTTTATTGTTGTTGGTTTTGGCTATTCCATCTGTTCGATTGTTGTATTTACTGGATGAGGTTGGGGGACCTGTGGTTAGAATAAAAGCAGTTGGGCATCAGTGGTATTGAAGCTATGAATTTGGTGATGGAGAGAATCTTGTTAGGTTTGATTCTTATATATTAAGTAAAGATGATATGGGAGAAGGGGGTTATCGTCTTTTGGAGGTTGATAACCGATGTGTGTTGCCTTATGGGGTTGATAGGCGAGTTCTTGTGAGGTCTGCTGATGTTATTCATGCTTGGGCTCTTCCTTCGATTGGTGTGAAGGTTGATGCTGTTCCTGGTCGGATTAATCAATTAGGTATACACTTAATAAGGTCTGGTGTGATATATGGACAGTGTAGCGAGATTTGTGGGGTGAATCATTCTTTTATGCCTATTGGGTTAGAGGGGGTTTCTCCTAAGGTGTTTTATCATTGGTTAGTTTCTTAGTATATTGAGTGATGGGTTTGCGGTGACTTTGTTCTACAAATCATAAGGATATTGGTACTTTGTATTTATTATTAGCGTTGTGGTCTGGTTTAATTGGCTTGGCTTTGAGTCTTTTAATTCGGGCTGAGTTAGGACAGCCTGGTAGGTTGTTGGGGGATGATCAACTATACAACGTGATTGTGACAGCACATGCTTTTATAATAATTTTCTTTTTGGTTATGCCAATAATGATTGGTGGTTTTGGAAATTGACTCATTCCGCTTATGATTGGGGCTCCTGATATGGCTTTTCCTCGATTAAATAATTTAAGTTTTTGGTTGTTAGTGCCGGCCTTATTTTTATTATTGAGTTCTTCTTTGGTAGAGAGTGGTGTTGGAACCGGGTGGACGGTTTATCCGCCATTGTCTGGGAATGTAGCTCATTCTGGGGCTTCGGTGGATTTGGCCATTTTTTCTTTGCATCTTGCTGGTGCTTCTTCTATTTTGGGGGCTATTAATTTTATTTCTACTGTGGGAAATATGCGATCTCCCGGATTAGTTGCTGAGCGTATTCCGTTGTTTGTGTGGGCTGTTACGGTGACAGCGGTTTTATTGGTTGCATCATTACCTGTTTTGGCTGGTGCTATTACAATATTACTTACTGATCGGAATATTAATACGTCTTTTTTTGATCCTGTGGGGGGAGGGGATCCTATTTTATACATACACCTTTTTTGGTTTTTTGGACATCCTGAGGTTTATATTTTGATTTTACCTGGGTTTGGGATAATTTCACATATTGTTATGCATTATGCTGGAAAGAAGCAGGTGTTTGGATATTTAGGGATGGTTTATGCTATTATTTCTATTGGAGTTTTGGGTTTTATTGTTTGGGCTCACCATATATTTACTGTTGGGATGGATGTGGATACTCGAGCTTATTTTACTGCTGCCACAATAATTATTGCTGTCCCTACGGGGATTAAGGTCTTTAGGTGGTTAGCTACTATTCATGGATTTGTTAATAAGACTGAACCACCTATCTTGTGGGCTTTAGGTTTTATTTTTCTGTTTACTGTGGGTGGGTTGACAGGCATTGTTTTATCTAATTCTTCTTTGGATATTGTTTTACATGACACTTACTATGTGGTAGCCCATTTTCATTATGTGTTGAGGATGGGGGCTGTTTTTGCGTTATTTAGAGCTTTTAGGTACTGGTATCCTCTGATTTCTGGGGTGACTTTTCATGCGGTTTGAAGAAAAGTTCATTTTATTTTGATATTCGTGGGTGTAAATTTAACTTTTTTTCCGCAGCATTTTTTGGGGTTGGCTGGCATACCTCGGCGATATTCTGATTATCCTGATAGGTTTGGTAAGTGGAATGTGGTATCTTCTTGGGGTTCTTTAATTTCTTTTGTTTCTGTATTATTATTTATGTTTATGTTATTTGAGTCATTTGTTTCTCAACGATCTGTTGTGTGGGGGAGGGCGTTAAGGAGTTCGTTTGAGTGACAAGATGGGGTGTTTCCTGCGTCGTTCCATTCAAATAGTCAGACGGCTAAGGTTATATTTTTAAGTTAATAGGAGGTAAATGTTACGTAATCCTTTTCATTTGGTTGAGTATAGTCCATGGCCTTTTACTGCGGCAGGAGGGGCGTTGTTTTTAACTGTGGGTTTGGTGAGGTGGTTTCATGGAAAGGGTATGGGGCTAATATTAATTGGTATTGTGGTAATTATTTTAACTATGGTGCAGTGGTGACGTGATGTAATTCGTGAGGGGACTTATCAGGGTTATCATACTAGTTGAGTTGGGGGGAATCTTCGTTGGGGTATAGTTTTATTTATTTTTTCTGAAGTTTGTTTTTTTTTTGCTTTTTTTTGGGGGTTTTTTCATAGAAGGCTTGTTCCGACTGTGGAATTGGGTTGTGTTTGGCCTCCTGTTGGTATTTTACCATTAAATCCTTTTAAGGTTCCTTTATTAAATACAGCTGTGTTGTTAGGTTCTGGTGTAAGGGTCACTTGGGCCCACCATGGGTTGATGAGTGGAAAGCGAGAAGAGGCCTTGTATGGTTTGGGTTTAACAGTTTTATTAGGTTTGTATTTTACGATTCTTCAGTGGGGAGAGTATCAGGAGGTTTCTTTTAGGGTGGCAGATGGGGTGTATGGCTCTACTTTTTTTGTGATGACTGGGTTTCACGGGTTGCATGTGTTGATTGGGAGAATCTTTTTAGTTGTATGCACAATTCGGTGCTATTTGTATCATTTTTCTGTTTCTCACCATTTTGGGTTTGAGGCTGCTGCTTGGTATTGGCATTTTGTAGATGTTGTTTGGATTTTTTTGTATTTGTGTATTTATTGATGGGGTTCTTAG